CCCCTGCCATTACTTCATCAAGACCATGAATACGAGCAATGCCATCGCCTACTTGAAGTACGGTGCCGGTATTCACAATCGTGACTTCTCGATTATATTGTTCAATACGTTCACGGATAATATTACTAATTTCGTCGGCTCGAATGGTTACCATTAGTGTCTCTTAATTCTTTTTCGGAAACAAAGGGAGAAAAAAAAAAAAAAAAAAAATAATGCCTACAGTAAAAGGGCTAATCAGTTATTTCTTTCATGGCCCCGAGCATGCCAATATTAGCACTGATGGTGCGTAAATGTAACTCGCTGTTCGAACAACTATTCAGAGTTCCTAGAGCTCCTTGTAAGGCTTGTTGGAAAACTCGCTGTCGGACCTGATTAATTGCTCTTTGTTGTTCAAAATGAATGGTTTCATTTTTGTAATTTTCTAATCGTTCCAAATTCTCATAAGTGGCATTAATCAAATTCTGTTTTTCTCGTTCTATCTCAGAGTATCCATTCACTCGAAACTCATCTGCTTCCATTTCCACTTTCCGTAAGCGAGCCCGGGCTTTTTCGAGCTGCTCAATAGCTCCTCCGCGTAGTTCTTCTGAATTTCGAATAGTACTCAGAATCCTCTGTTTTCGATTATCTAATAAATCACTTAATGAAAGTAGATTATTTTCCCATTCATTTCACAACTTCACTTCCATGATCTCTTCCCGAACCAAACATGAATCTTTCGATTCATTTGGCTCTCACGCTCAGTTACTTATGTTATGAGCATTCCCATATCTTTTAATGTAATGAGCCTACCCTCTCTTCTCTGTTCGTATTCCAAGATATGGAAACTGATACAAGACCAGAATATTCAGAGGACTCTTCCGACCAGACAAAAAAAATCTGTAATTGTCAGCAAAGTTGTTTTTTTTTTCTTCAAATCCAAAAAATTCTTCTTATTTTATACATAGGTCGTCGATTCAGCATTGGATAAAAAAAGGGCGAGACACCCATTTTTCCAGTAAATGGTTCAAATCATTTTATCGATATGAGTGTTCTATATCGGATAAATTGCCAACTATTCATTTTGAAACCATCTCCGTACTAACGTAGTGGTAGAAAGAGTACCATGTTGTGCCTGGACTTCAGGCGGTTTAGCTTTAACCATGTTAATGGTCCCACATTATTGGTTGATAGAGAATCAAAGTTGATTTACCAATGAGTCACGAAATGCTATGGTTCTTACATATGATTTCTTAATTTATTCAGAAGTAATTCGTCGAGATCGTGCACCTTTCTTCCCTATTTATAAATAAAAAAAAAAAGAAAATGCAGCCGGTTGGATCCAGCCTATTCTTGAAATACACAACTCGCACACACTCCCTTTCCAAAAAAGATCAATACACCAAGCACTACACTTAGATTTATTAGATTTGTTGCTAAAATATCGGTATTCAACCCGAAACTCCCGGCGGATGGCCAGTAACCCAAGGAAACGAAAGAATCGGTTACATTTTTCATATGCTCTCCTCTTATAGATAGGACTAACAAAATCGAACAGAGTTCTTTTTGTATTACTTCGTCCTGTTTTTTTATTATTGATTTCTTTTTTTTTATTAATTGACTTATTTTAAATATGAATATATTCATTTCATTTGAAATCATTTTCAAATTTCAAAAATGGATTCTTTAGTATTATTTTCTTTCAATTGAAGTTCCCAATAAGATACTTATTAGGTCCCCGGTTTCATGTCAATTGCGAAATACCTGCAACGCTTCCTAAAAGTCAAAAGGGGTTTCCATTAAATTAAGGACGGGAAGTGAGAAAGCGAGTGGATCTACTAATTCCTCATCCTCAAATCAGACCTTCCCCGGAGTATTGTCTCAACGAAGAAGTGGAGTGAAGTTTTGATATAATTCGAAGAAGCAAGCGGTAAGTCGACGGCAATAAAATAAGAAAAGAAGTACGTATTTTCACGTTTATAGAATAGGATTAAACAAAAGGATTCGCAAATAAAAGCGCTAATGCCACGACCAGTCCGTAAATTGTTAAAGCTTCCATAAAAGCCAGACTAAGCAATAAAGTACCTCGTATTTTACCCTCTGCTTCTGGTTGTCTCGCGATACCTTCTACGGCTTGGCCCGCAGCAGTACCTTGACCAACTCCAGGTCCAATAGAAGCAAGCCCTACGGCCAATCCAGCAGCAATAACGGAAGCGGCAGAAATCAGTGGATTCATGGTAAGTTCCTCGCACCAAAATAAAGAAATGGTTAATGATACAATCAACCAATGAATTATTACTTATTATTCCATCACTAAGATCCACCCGGTCAAAGTAACTAAGAACTCCGAATTGAAGTGATGATATACTGAATCATCAGAACTACTTCGATATCTCGTTTTTAGTTCCTATCCATGGAGTCTTTGGAAATCCATACGGTTCTAGTTCTTCCATTTCTTTGTTCCGAACCATTCTTTCAATTCTTCGCTCTTTCTCTTCTATATGCTTGACTTCATCTGTTTATT